TGTTCGAAAAAAGCCTTGTTCTTTGGAAGATCTCTCTCGTGTCTGGTACTGCATGGTTACACTCTGCAAGAACTCCGAATCATTCTCTTGAAGCTCATCCTCTTTATGATAAATGATCCATTTGCCCCGAAATGACCCAGTCCAATAGGGAAATCCCAATTCAGTGGGCCTTTCGATACAATCAAATCGCCATATTCTAGGAGCCCAAACTATGTGATTGAATAAATCCTCCTCTATCTGTTGCGGATCGAGGGCCCCTTCCCCTTCTTCAAACTCCGATTCGTATTTTTCATATAGAAATCTCTGATCAACGATAGAACAAGATCCATTTTGCATCATATCTAACTGATTCCTTGGTTCGGACCGAAGAAGTAATGTCACTCGATTATTATCAAACTGACTGCAAGATTTTTCTGTCCGTGAGGATCCCGCCAGAGCCAGAGCGCCTTCTACTTCTAATAGTAATAATAGTAATAGGCCATGAACTAGATCAGAATCGTTCTCGACGAATCCATAAGAAGTGATCCAATTTTTTTCATCGTGTCTGGATGAAGACCAAAGATCTTGAGCGACCGATCCGGCAGAACAACTCAAAAGATAAAGAAGTATCGTTAATTTCTTCATGCTCGTTCCAAGTTCGAAGTACCATTTGTACAAATAAGAATCCCCTCCCTTACATGATTTCTTCTTCATATAGATAGATATAGGATCTATGGGGCAATTACTTAGAAGTACATTTTGTGTAACAGCCCTTCCTATCTGATAGAAAAGGATCCCACGATCCTGAACCGATCTTATCTGGGATCGAAAATCCCAAGTTTTTCTATGAAGAGCTGATCTAATTGTATTAGTTTCTATAATGGATTTCTTCTGTGTAATACTAATTGATAGGGCCTCATTTATAAGTGCTACAAGATCTCGCGCATTGGAACCCATGGTTATGGACCCGAATCCGTTAGTATGGAACATCTTCTTTTCCAAGTGAAATCCTCTAGTATATGAAAGAATGAAAAAGTGCTTTCGTTGTTGTGGAAGAAGAAGCCTTCGTATCTTAATGCATGTATTGAATTTATTTGGAGCTATTAGAGCGGGATCCACTTTTTGGGGAATATGAGTCGAAGCAATAACAAGAATCTTTCCAGTGGAACATCTTTCACAATCCCTGGAGAGATAGTTCTCTAATAGATCGAGGGATAAGTAATTCGACTCATTCACATGCAGATCATGAATGTTTGGAATCCATATTATGCAAGGAGACATTGCTTTTGCTAATTCGAATTGAAGGGTGATATCAAATCGGTCTATTTTCGTCGTCATATACATAGTTAGCACATTCGTCATAGTTAGCAGCTCCGTATCAATATCAAGGTCATCATTACTATCATCAATATCGTCACTATCATCAATATCGATATCATCAATAGGATAACCTTTAGGCTTGTCATCCAGGAACTTGTTCGGAAATACCGTAATGAAAGGAACATAGGAGTTTGTCGCTAGGTATTTGACCAAACAGGATCGTCCAGTTCCTATAGAACCTATCACTAAAATACCTCTAGAAGGGGATAGGGCTAAGCGGAGCGAAAAGGGTTTTCCATGAGGAGATGGGGAATGAAAAATATTAGCCCCACACAAGGTTTGTGAATAAGTGATTGTATGATAATGAGCAAGGAATATCCGTCTTTCTGCTAAACAGGATCTATTGAACTCATAATTCATTAGATCCTTTTGATGAATGTCAACTAAGTATCGTAAGGAAATTGATCCCGGTTGTTCAATCATTTGATAACCAGAGTCATTCTTTGATAAATGATCACTATGAGTCAGACTCAATAGAATTTGATCAATCCTTTTTTCTGTCGTTAAGGTGGAGAACTGAACCAAGAATTCTCTTTCTTCATCATCAATCGAATCACTGTTCGCGACCCAGAATTCTATTTTATCATCAATCCAATCACCGTTCACGTTTTTTCTTTTTCTTATCAATGAATAGATCTCTTTACTTGTACGACTTAGATGTCTCGTATTTCTCGAAAAAATGATTCGATTGATGGGATTTGGTATGATACTTACAAGATCGATGAGATTGATCTTCCAATATTTCTTCTTAGAACGTATTGATTTGACCCCATAAGCGGGACCACCACCCAATAGCATGTTGCCACCAGAAGCAGAACCCCGTATTTCTTCCAGAGAATCTCCTAATTGTTCCAGAACAACTAGAAAGAGATTCTTTAACCAGAAAGGATTCAGTTCAGATGTAGGATACCTATCCAGAAGTTTTCGAAATTCCATCATGTATGATGGAATCATCAAAGATTTGATCTTTTCTAACTCTGTCTGTAACTCACTAGAGGCTCGGGAAACAAAGAGAAGATGTATACGAACGAGATATCCAGCAACAAGAAGAAGGAAAAAGATGGAATAGAGGAACTCCCGAGCATTTGTTGATCTCAGATGTGCCCATATCAATGGAACGGGTGACTCATTATTTCGATGA